AGTCTAGTTACTTCGTTCCCTATTTCTTTTCTACTCGTGGGATCCTAAGGAAAATAATTTTGTTTCTACCGAGCTGAAACAAGAAGCCGAGGGTTCTAGTAAACCAAAACCATCATTTTCTAGCTATTTGGCTTCAATCTCACCCTTTTTCAGCGCAAAGATTGAAGATTTAGTTACGATTGAAAGTTTTGTACTATCATCCATAGATCTTTTATTCATACTCATTCAATTGGAATAATTGAACCAATCAAAAAAATTATGCTTCTCGACTCCATAATCCAATTCTTTTTATTAAAATTCTGATTGCCTTTTGGATAGAAATCGTGAGAATGTATATTCTTTCCTCAAATGTCCTATTGAGGGGTAAAGGATTAAATCTTTTTAAGAAATAAAGTTTTTGATCGGAATATGAAATATGAAAAAAATGGAAAGACCCCTTAACTATTTAAGTTGTTAATAGAACGAATCACACTTTTACCACTAAACTATACCCGCTACATATTCATTATTGGATATGAATGCACCATTTGTCCAACAAATGTAATCAGACGCAGTCAAGATAGCATCAGAATCATGAAAATTCCAGCATTAACACGTATTTTGTTCCGCCGCGGCGCGGGATTGAAAACTTGAAAAAAAGAAAATAGGTGAATAGCAAAAAGTTTAGTCAAATTTAAATAGTCTACTAAAGTTATAAGTATCTTTTTTGAAACCTCCCTTCACTTGAACTTCTGAATTCGGGTAAATCGGGCCTCAAACTTTCAAGCTTGTCCTTTGCTTTGAACAAGTAAATGATTTATAGTCTCAATTTCTAAATATGTGTTTTCTATTTGATATTCTTTATCTTATAAGATATATTTAATTTATTTTCAAAAGATATCTAATATTGAATATTTCAATATAGAATATATCATATTAATATAGAATTCTAGAATATATAGAATATTCTAGATTAATCTAGATATAGATAATTTCTTAAAGAATTTCTAATAATTAGGAATGGCAATGAAAATTATTCTTCTTGTTTCAATAACAATTTTTCTTCGTTGGAACAAAAGAAGTACTGGCCCGGCCAGTACTTATACTTATACTTAACCAGGCCGGGGGAATGAACCTTTTGTACAAAATAAAATAAGTAAGGTATTCTTTCTTTTCTATTGGAGAAATCTGTTTCGAATCATTGAAGGAAAAGAAAAATTGTTCTCAATCTTGACTTCACGTGTTAAATCACATGATAAATTTCCAATTTGGAATGGGGAGAGATGGCTGAGTGGACTAAAGCGTCGGATTGCTAATCCGTTGTACGAATTATTCGTACCGAGGGTTCGAATCCCTCTCTCTCCGACCCCCCTGATCACTTGAGATTTTAGAATTGGAATAAATTTCGATTATTTTCTTTTATGAATCTTTTATCTTTATCTAGGATCTATTTTTATCTTTATCTAGCATCTATTCCATTTATTTATACATTTACCTATGAAAAAATCAAGGAAAAAGTAAAAACGAATCTCATCTCTTTTTTTATTCTTCACGCCCAGGATTACGCCCCGGATCATTAGATAAGAATCCGAAGATGAAGAGAGAAACAAAGAATATTACTACTGTGTAAACGAATAGTTTAAGAGTAAGCATTACAAATCTCCAAGATAAGATCATTTTTTTTTTAAGGAAATAGATCACCTATGTTACGACACACACTATACACTATTTTGATATGACGCTTTAAAGATGAAGAAAAAGGAAGTTTTTTTTTTTGAAATTTCTTTTCACGAAATTTATTTCTAATGTAATAAGATTCGTATTTTTTCGTTACCAAAGATTTCTTGCCATATCCATATCTATACATAGGTATTGTATGGGATCTTATAAAGGAAAGGTCAGAACAAAAGAAGAAATAAGTTGATTAAAGATAAAGATCATCGCCCCTTCCCTTATTCAAATTCAATTTCAATAGAAAATAGAAAATACCAGGATTTCGCTTTTTGAATCGAGGGTTCCTAATGTCCAGACTTATCTGAATCTTATTTCTGATCTTATTGATTTTAAGAATCAAAATCTCATCTTTTTTTTATCGAAGAAATTATGAATTGAATAGAGATTCCATTTTTATCGAAAACTCACAGCAGCTTGCCAAACAAAGGCTAAGAGAAAAAAGAATAAAGGTATAACCGGCATAACGTCTACGATTGGATTGAAAAAGGCATAAGCCTCGGGCAATTTGGCGAAGAAAAAACTACTCGAATAAAGGGTAGAATTAAGACAGATACAGATTAAACTAAAGATATTAAACATAACAAATATTCTTTTCTTGTTCTTAAAGATTCAAATTAAATTGAAATGATAATAAATTATCAGATTGGATTGAATTGTTTTTCTGAGGGAAAATTTAAAATAAAAAGGCAGATAAAAGAAAGAAATTCTTCTTTTTCTTTGACTTCTCCCCAATCAAGAATCCTTCCTTACATTCTACAATCAAATAAGAATACAAGGAATTCTATTTTCATACAATATCTTAATTGAATTCTAAGTAATGATCAATTAATCTTTTTGATTCTATATCTATTGTGTTGAATCCTAGCGACAAAATGTCCTATATTTCTTTTGGTTGGTTATTGACGAATAACCAATATTTAGCTTAGTTTTTCTTAGACCAAATCAAAATGGGGCGTGGCCAAGCGGTAAGGCAACGGGTTTTGGTCCCGTTACTCGGAGGTTCGAATCCTTCCGTCCCAGATCTTTTGCATCAGAAACGAAAGATTCTTCTCTATTGAAATTTCATTAAACAATTTTCTGTTTAATGTTGGATACAATGTTATCCAATCTGAATTCTAAGAATGATTCTTAGAATCATATCTTTTTTTTTTTTTACTAAAGTATTTTATTCTGAAATATTCGTGATTACTTTCGTTAACGGTTATTTGTTTTATATGATGGAGATGGATGCGAAAAGATCAGAATCCGAGGATTCTGATCTTCTCTTTGATCTTACCTTACACGAGACTTTACCACTCCATAATAATGAAAACAAAGAAACTTTATTCTCAAACTATTTCTCTGTTTTAAATGAAATGAAAATCAGATTCAATCGGAGATGGTAAATAATAAGTCAATCATGATATTAGAATCATAAAATCATAATTCATAAATAATAAATGAGAAAATATTCATAATTCCTATTTCATAATGAATATATTCATATTAGAATATATGAATTTAGAATTTCATTAAGATTATTTTATTTAATATTTTAATATATTAAATTAAATCTATTTAAGATTAGAAATCTTGAATATTAGAAATTCTAAATAGATTTTAATTTCTAATACAGAAATACATAATTATTACATAAGAATATATATTGTATATTTTTCTTTTTAATATTATTTAATATAATCTTATTATTTAAGATTATCTTATTATTCCATAATTGAATATTTATGAATATTTCAATGAAATATTTAGTTTAGTATATTATTTAGTTAAAGTGGATAAAAACTTTTATCCATTCATGGGGATTGATTTTTCATTTGAATGAAAGTAAAGTCAAAGGCTTTTTTTGAGGTTTCTAATTTCTTTTTTTTTTTTTTTTTGAAAAGAAAAAGAGGGATCTTTTATGATGGACAATCCCGAAAGATCTGTTAAAGATGTAAATAAGTTTGCTTAAAACTGATTTGTTTTTTTCATGTGATATTATTCATATGAGAAAATATGGGGTAAATTTCAGTGAAATCCTTTCCGGATAAACACTTATCTATCCATAGATAGATAAGTGTAGATTATTATGTATCGGTTCAGCCAATGACTATTCATGATTCTATATTGAATCAATTGCATACGGTTTCAAATTAAAATAAAATTAGAGGGATGTTATGGTAAAACTTCGTTTGAAACGATGTGGTAGAAAGCAACGTGCGACTTGAAGGACATGATTGGCTGTGGATTCTGCCATCCACCATCTTCTATACGAATGAAGATGCTCTTGTCTCGACATAGTTTGTTCTGCTAGGAACCTAATTTCATTTGTCTTGGGTTGCTAAATAAAGATACTAATGGTATATAAAGGTATAGCATATGATGGAGCTCGAGCAAAAATGATTGATTCATTTATCGGGGGAAGAATCTAGGGTTAGTGACAATCAATAAGTTAGACCAACTTTGTAAATATATCATCAATATCTAAATATAGATAAATGGAGAGGTTCAGATTTGAACAAGTTTGAAATGAAAAAAGAAGATTTGTCGAAATCTTCAAACTGTTTCGATCAAGAGTGTATCACAAAGGAATCAATCTTTCGTATGATTTTTTCCTTTTCCATAGAAAGAACAAAAAACAAAAGGTATGTTGCTGCCTTTTTGAAAAGGAGTAAGGATCACCGAAGTAATGTCTAAACCCAATGATTTGACAAAGCGCAAAGCAAAGACAACAAATTCCGGAACAAGGAAACACTATTTTCACTTGTCTCAACAATTGGATCAGAATGAGTAAAAAAAAAAGAGATCTGAAAGGAGACAAAAAAAGAGGTTAGAGACAGCTCAAGAAATTCTAAAGATTTCCTTTCGAACTCTTTCAAAACTATCCAACTTGAGTTAGGAGTACAAATGAAATTTCTTTTTTCTGTAAAGAAGGAAAAAAAGGCTCAAATTACAGTCTAATTCTTTATGGATCCATTTCTCTTTCTATTTCTATCTATCTATCTATCTATATAGATAGATAGATAGAAATAGAAATTCTAGAAATTAGAATCATTTTTTCTTGAGCCGTATGAGGAGAAAACCTCCTATACGTTTCTAGGGGGGCATCTTTTATCTACATCTATCCCAATGAGCCATCTATCGAATCGTTGCAATTGATGTTCGATCCCGAAGAGAAGGAAGAGATCTTCGAAAGGTGGGTTTTTATGATCCGATAAAGAATCAAACTTATTCAAATGTTCCTGCTATTTTAGATTTCCTTGAAAAAGGTGCTCAACCCACAGGAACTGTTTATGATATTTTAAGGAAGGCAGAATTCTTTAAAGAATTTCGAGTTTCTTTTGATAAAAAAGAAAGAAAGGAAAAACAAGAATCATGAATAAAAAAAGGATAGGGTAACTAGTACCTATCTTTAGTGTAATTCTTTATTCAAAGTTTCTTCTTTTCTTGTTCTATTCATACTTATTTTCTTCTTCTTTTTCTTATTCTTCTTTTTTTTCTTGCTTCTTGTTGTGGAACCCCCCGACAGGGGGGGTAATCTTTCAGGGGGGGTAATCTTTCTTCTTGTATTTGTATTGTACCTTTCTTTTTTTGATTAAAGAAAGCCGCTATCTTTTCTATCTCTACTTTTTCCTTATTCCTTATTTTTTTCCGCTCAAAGTTCTTATTTCTTCTTTATGTTGTGCTAATCCAACACAAATTTATATATAATTTATTGAAATTTCTTTCTTTCTAAAGAGTCCATTCATATTGACAATGGCGTCTCAAACAAATATAATTTGATCGTATATAAATAGATATTTTTATCCCCATTCCCTATTGGCTCTTTCCTTCGCTTTAGTAAAATGGATGGGTTTGCTGGATTTCTTTTTTTTTTTTTCTTTCGATCTTATCTACACTTCATATTGATCCGGGTTGCTAACTCAACGGTAGAGTACTCGGCTTTTAATTGCGACTATGATCTTTTACACATTTGGATGAAGGAATTCGTCTAGACTATTGGTAGAGTTTATAAGACCGCGACTGATCCTGAAAGGTAATGAATGGAAAAAAGAGCATGTCGTAAAAAGAATAGAAAAATATCAAAAAGAATAATCTAATCATAGAAAAAGAAGATTTCTAGTACTCATAATAGAAATAGAACGAGAATCTTTCTTTTTCTAACAATTTTTAAGTTCAGTAAAGTATTTCGGGTCTAGTGAATAAATGGATAGAGCCTTATGGTTCCAATTCGAGTAAGACAAAAAAGCAACGAGCTTCCCTTCTTAATTTGAATGATTACCCGATCGAATTACTAATTATACGTTAAAAATAGATTAGTGCCTGATGTGGGAAAAGGTTCTCTTGTGAATTGTGAGTGGACCATTGATTCTTTTTTTTATTAATCCTAATTATTCTTTATTATGGATTGGAGACGGATGTGTAGAAGAAATAGTATAGTGATAAAAAAAGAATCTTTTTCCAAAGTCAAAAGAGTGATTGGGTTGCGAAAATAAAAGATTTTTACCCCTTTTCCTTCTTTTTCTTATTGTTATTTTCTATTTTCTTTTATTGTTATTCTAGTTATATTAACAAGGAAAGGAAAATAATAAAGAAAAGAAAACCAAATTGGATAGAAAGGGAAAGGAAAAAGATCTGTAGATTGGGCTCTCTGTCTCCGGGGTATATATTCTTTATTTGTTCTTACTTTTCTATAATCTTTTACTTCTTAGATTATCTTTATTTTTTTTACATCACAGTACAGTATAAAAGTATATATTATTTAAAGTCAAAGTATATACAGTGCATAGTATATATTAATACTAGACTATATTCTTAGAATTCTTTCTTAGAATAATAGAATAAGAATCTTCTTATTCTATTATTATTCTAGTTTATTAGAGTTATAATTTAGACTATTTTCTTATAAAGAGTATATTAGTATAAGATAAACAATATACTACATACAACATATGCATACGCCGTTCTGACCATATTGCACTATGTATCATTTCATAAAACAAGAAGTGCCTCCCTTTTTTGGTTATAGTATAAATGTGTTTCAATGGCAGAATTACAAGGATATTTAGATTGAAAAAAGATCGATTTCGGCAACAAAACTTCCTATATCCGCTACTCCTTCAGGAGTATATTTACTCACTTGCTCATTATCATAACTTCAATAGTTTGATTTTTTACGAACCTGTGGAAATTATCGGTTATGACAATAAATCTAGTTTAGTACTTGTGAAACGTTTAATTACTCGAATGTATCAACAGAAATCAAAGATTTCTTCGGTGAATGATTCTAACCAAAATGTATTTTGGGGGCACAAGAATTCTTTTTCTTCTCATTTTTCTTCTCAAATGGTATCAGAAGGTTTTGGAGTCATTCTGGAAATTCCATTCTCGTCGCGATTAGTATCTTCCCTTGAAGAAAAAAGAATACCAAAATCTCAGAATTTACGATCTATTCATTCAATATTTCCCTTTTTAGAGGATAAATTATCACATTTAAATTATGTGTCAGATCTACTAATACCCCATCCCATCCATCTGGAAATCTTGGTTCAAATCCTTCAATGCTGGATCAAAGATGTTTCTTCTTTGCATTTCTTGCGATTGTTTTTCCACGAATATCATAATTTGAATAGTCTCATTACTTCAAAGAAATCCATTTACGTCTTTTCAAAAAGAAAAAAAAGATTCTTTTGGTTCCTACATAATTCTTATGTATATGAATGCGAATATCTATTCCTGTTTCTTCGTAAACAGTCTTCTTATTTACGATCAATATCTTCTGGAGTCTTTCTTGAGCGAACACATTTC